AGATCCCATCTTTCACTCCGATAGTATCATAGATCGGAATTGATGCACAGGAAATAAATGCATTTCCATACTATATTCCATAGTATATAGTATTAAGTAAATAGAATAGGTGGAGCATGAATCATATCACATTACTTATCCTACTGGATCTTACGGAGCCTGTTTCTGCATAACATGATTCGGGTATGATCATAGAAAAGATTCTCCTCAAGCGAACCGGCCTACCCTCCTCTCTGTCTGTAAGGGAACTATGCGGTGGTTGGAACAGAGACACATTTTGTTGTAAATTCCAATCCAATGTGGCGGATCATATATCTGCACAGCTCAATCAATAGTTCAAGTCACACACTCCCATAATCCATTTATCTTCTCTGAAGAGAATCTGCTTCAACTACGCATACAAAATAAAGAATATTTCGCAGTTAGTTGAGGAAAAAATTTCCAACTGGAATGTCTTATTCTTTTCAATAATCCATGTTTGTAGCAATGAAATCCTATTGTTCCTCCCCGAAATAATTATGATCGATTATACATATCTATAATCTGTTTTTTTCTATAAAGGACCTGAAATGCCTTGCTTACGTATCATTGAAAAGTGCATTAACATAAATACGGCAGTAAGAAGAGGTAATACAAAAGTGTGTAAACTATAAAAGCGGGTCAGGGTGGATTGACCCACACTAGTACTTCCACGCAGTAATTCTACTAAAGGGGATCCAATTACAGGAATTGCTTCTGGTACGCCTGTCACAATTTTGACTGCCCAATAACCAATCTGATCCCAAGGTAAGGAATAACCGGTTACGCCAAAGGATGCAGTCAATACAGCTAGAATTACACCGGTAACCCAAGTTAATTCGCGAGGTTTTTTAAATCCACCTGTGAGATAAACACGAAATACGTGCAGAATCATCATTAGGACCATCATACTTGCCGACCATCGATGAACTGATCGGATTAACCAACCAAAATTAGCTTCAGTCATTATGTATTGAACCGAGGCAAAAGCCTCGGTAACGGTCGGACGGTAGTAAAAAGTCATAGCAAAACCCGTAGCAACTTGTACTAAAAAACAAGTAAGTGTGATCCCTCCTAGACAATAAAATATGTTGACATGAGGGGGAACATATTTACTGGTTATATCATCTGCGATCGCCTGAATCTCGAGACGCTCTTCGAACCAATCATATACTTTATTGAGATAGGTAAACCCAAGGACTCCCCCTCCGAGAACCGTATATGAGAATTTCATCTCGTACGGCTCAAGCAGAAACACACAAATACTGGTTAAAACAGATATGTAATAGAATAGAAAGTTTGAAACTTCTTAACTACTTGATTCAATCATCTCTGAGTATACGAAAGAACCAAAACCTGAAATCCCGTTTTTGATGATAATGCCAAAATATCAAGTTGGCTCATCCGTCTTTATGCTGATCGTTACAGGCCTCTTGAATACTCTCCTCTCCTATTTATTAATTTCATTTTTTTATGAATTTATTTTTTTTTTTGAAATGCGAATTTACTTTACTATTTTCTAGAAATTAATAGGAATTTATAGGAATTCTCTTGTTGAGACCCTATGATTTGTTTAAAACCTCAGATTCATACTAGAACCACGATGATTCAATAAAGCCCCTAAACCAAAAAGTTCGTTGAGTAAGAACCCTTTGATCATCACTTATCAATGAATGGATAATGGGTGTTATGGATAAAAATAAAAATCCAAGTAAATATAGCTATATCTCCTTCAGTCTAGGATAAGAGTGCTTTTGAAAGAAGAAAAACTATTTGAGACCCCTTTACACATTTTTGGGAGTCCGGCTGCGAGGTATGAATAGTACGCATGAATCATAGTTCAAATATTTTTTGATCTATTCCATATATTCTGTGCTCCAGATACTCGAATAAATATCCGACGAGGCAAAGCCCATCTCTATCGAGATGACAGATCTGTTTTCTGTACTATCAATAGGATCAATTAGAACAAGTCACACACTCATATTCCGGAAATACCGAAACAAGGGAATTCCGCGATCGAACTACCAACCCAGTAACCCGAGTCTTCAAAAATTTAGGATTGAATGGAAAAGCCCCGGTTTTCTTGATTTTGATTGAAACATCAGGACCTCGTAGTTATTATAGAACTAACTGACTAAAATTCCATCCAGTAAAACGGAAGAATTGTAAATCTCCAAAATAATGGATAAGAATATCGCAAATAAGGCCATTGCGACCCCCATCAAGGGGGTCGTTCCCCACCCAGGGGCTACTTTACCATATTCCGAATTCAAAGGTTTCAATAAATCCCCTATAACAGTTCGTCTTGGCCCAGATTTGGAACTATCCTCAACGGTTTGTGTAGCCATAAATCCTATTGCATTGATTGAGATCTGTTGACTTTGTATACTATTCCGTTGTAAATAAACGGATCTTATTGTAACGTAGATCCATCATTCATGGTCTTAAAATTCTATAATAATGGAAACAGCAACCCTAGTCACCATCTTCATATCTGGTTCACTTGTAAGCTTTACTGGGTATGCCCTATATACCGCTTTTGGGCAACCCTCTCAACAATTAAGAGATCCTTTCGAAGAACACGGGGACTAGTTGAAATAACGAACCTCCCAATATAATAGGGAGGTTTCTTATTTTAATTGAAATTGAGATAATCAAAAATCATTTCTACTTCTTAGTAGAAATCCTAGGTGGGTCTCGGAAAAAAATAGCGAAAAAAATTATCCCTAAAGTCGATACTAACAGGAATGTATAAATCAATGCTTCCATAGATTCGATCGTGGTTTACAATTATAGCTTACGTACCTGTGCATTTGGAATCATTTCCCGGAAGAAGGGGAAAGAGTCAAAGGAAAGCAATGATCCAAATCAAGACTTTTCCGATACTCTATATTAGATTAGCAAAAAAAATAGAAGAGAAATATACATATACCGGAGCAATGTTGTATCAGACTGCTTGTCTCCTTGTGGTTGGGTCTCCGATTTTTTGGAATGTTCCAAACTCTACTTGAGAATCCAAATCTGGATCAATACCAGCAAAAACATCTCTGAACAAGGTTCTAGCGCCATGCCAAATGTGGCCGAAAAAGAAGAGCAAAGCAAATGAAGCATGTCCAAAAGTAAACCAACCCCTTGGACTGCTGCGAAAAACACCATCTGATTTCAAAGTAGCACGATCCAATTCAAAAATCTCCCCCAATTGAGCACGTCTAGCATATTTTTTCACAGTAGCAGGATCACTATAACTAACTCCATTGAGTTCACCGCCATAGAACTCAACAGTTACACCTACCTGTTCCACACTATACTTTGATTCCGCCCTTCTAAAAGGAACATCTGCTCGCACAATTCCGTCTCCATCTACCAAAACTACCGGAAATGTTTCAAAAAAGGTAGGCATACGACGGACAAAAAGTTCATGACCTTCTTTATCTCTAAAGACGGGGTGTCCTAACCAGCCAACAGCTATTCCATCGCCGTTGTCCATTGAACCTGCTCTGAATAATCCTCCCTTTGCCGGATTATTACCAATGTAATCGTAAAAAGCTAATTTTTCGGGAATTTTAGACCAAGCTTCTGATAAACTCAGATTTTCGGCTAGCCCAGCGCTAACTCTTCTATATATTTCTTGCTGAAAGTACCCCTGATCCCACTGATAACGAGTGGGCCCAAATAATTCAATTGGGGTAGTTGCTGAACCATACCACATAGTTCCAGCAACTACGAAAGCTGCAAAAAAGACAGCAGCGATACTACTAGAAAGGACAGTTTCAATATTGCCCATACGTAATCCTTTGTATAAACGTTGGGGCGGGCGAACACTAAGATGGAATAGGCCCGCTAATATACCCAATGTCCCCGCTGCAATATGATGAGAGGCTATTCCTCCTGGAACAAAAGGATCAAAACCTTCTGCCCCCCAAGATGGGTTTACAGGTTGTACTTTTCCGGTTAAGCCGTAAGGGTCGGACACCCATATTCCAGGACCATACAAGCCTGTTACATGAAATGCTCCAAACCCAAAGCAAGCCACTCCGGCAAGAAATAAATGAATTCCAAAGATCTTGGGCAAATCCAAGGAGGGTTTTCCCGTACGCTCGTCGCGGAATATTTCTAGGTCCCAATACACCCAATGCCAGATAGCTGCTAAGAAGCACAAACCGGAAAGCATAATATGTGCTCCGGCTACACCTTCGTAACTCCAAATACCCGGATTCGTTATAGTCCCCCCGGTAATACTCCAACCACCCCATGAATTAGTTATGCCTAAACGAGTCATGAAGGGTATAACAAACATACCCTGTCTCCACATTGGATCAAGAACAGGGTCAGAGGGATCAAAAACCGCTAATTCGTATAAAACCATCGAGCCGGCCCAACCAGAAACTAGAGCTGTATGCATTATATGGACAGAAAGTAATCGGCCGGGATCATTCAATACGACGGTATGAACACGATACCAAGGCAAACCCATAGAAAAACCCCTTTATGAAAAAAAAAATAGACACTATGTGACTTTCTCGCATTGAATTGGAAAAGACTATGCTATGCACCTTACCCTTCCGTTGGATTATCTCGAATCAACAGTTCCTATTTATTATTTATTCCGTTCCATTAGTAATAATTGAACAATTCCGTTCGTAGGAGCAAAGAGAAACAGATCTATTCTATACCCGATAAGTACCAATATGCAATGGGGATTGGACCCACTTTTGGAGTAAATGCAATACAAAAGGACTTGCTCATCATTCGGCGATCCCTTCGTAAGATTTTGACTTTATTCAACCTGTCTTCCTATAAACACCCTCTAAATCTATGGATAAAATATGATAAACAACAATATTCGACTAGGAAAACGAGAAAAAAAAATAGGAAGACAAAAAACTCTATTGTTACGTTTCCACATAAAAGTAAAGTATAGTACTTAACTCCCTTTTCTTTCATTTTATGCCCATTGGTGTTCCAAAAGTACCTTTTCGGAGTCCTGGAGAGGAAGACGCGGCTTGGGTTGACGTATAGTGCGACTTGTCAGACATATTGGGTCATATGGGATTTCCCCGTTCTCTCTCCCGATTGAGATATCCTCCGTCTTCCCCAAGAAAGATTGATTATATCATAAACTATCAAGAATTCGGAGCGTGAAGTGTAATTAGATCAATTTTTTTGTTTGCTGATTTTGGGGATTATTATCAATTAATAAGATTTATGGTTAGATTAACAAGAAAAAAAGAAATATATAAATATAAATTGATAAATTAAAGTATACAGGCTCCGTTCAGAAAATTGCAAATTAGTAATCCTACACATTTACTACTAGTATCATAAAGGATTCTTATTTAATCTTAATCATAGAAGCGACCTCAAACTTGCCAATCAATCGAGTAATATGATAAATACATTGCATATTTTGAAAAAGAAAATATGAGAAATGATGAAAAGAAATTGAAACAAAAATTGTATCAAAAGGAAGTGGTATAGGCAGCATTTGTCCTATATGTGCGAATCCAATTCGGGCGGATCTTTACCCGGAGTAGAAAAATAAACCTAAAAAAAGAATTGAGGGGGCCCATTCAGGAACAAGAAAATAACATTGTCATTTGAATCTCAATGTGACAATACATCAATGAGAGTTTAATTCGATAAGTTCAATGAATTCTTTTTTTTATAGGTTAAAAAGAAGTAATTGGAAACTTATTCATCTTTCTTTAAAAATTGGGAAAAAGCCCTCTTTAGCTTGGTTTTTTCCTTAGTAAAAGCTTGCTACGAAGGGGGGGGCTGGGGTCGACACATTGATTCTCTCTTTCACACAATTTTTTTTTAATTTTTTTGAACCGTATGCATCTAAAGATGCGCGTCCGGTTCCTAAGGGATAAAATTTTGTCCTAATCAACCGACTTCATCGAGAAAGATTACTTTTTTTAGGTCAAGAAGTTGATAGTGAGATCTCGAATCAAATTGTTGGTTTGATGGTATATCTCAGTATAGAGGATGGTACTCGGGATCTTTATTTGTTTATAAACTCTCCCGGCGGGTGGGTAATCCCGGGAATAGCTATTTATGATACTATGCAATTTGTGTCACCAGATGTACATACAATATGCATGGGATTAGCAGCTTCAATGGGATCTTTCATCCTGGTCGGAGGGGAAATTACCAAACGTCTAGCATTCCCTCACGCTTGGCGCCAATGCGTTTTTTTAAGAGAAAAAAAGAAGAAGACTATGCCTTCGCCATATAAAATATGAATATTAAGTAATAATAGCATGGCATTTGGGATTTGATATGAGCAAACAATTTTGTTTGTTTTTCACAACATGTGATTATGTATCGAGGTAGTAGTATGAAACAAAGCTTATTCCGGATTTGATCTTATGGATGGGGGATCCGTTTCAGCGTCACAAACCCTTTTGCTTCTACACTCGAAGTCTCTTTCCAATATTTATGTTATGAAAGAATACAAAAAAAGATCATTTTAATCTTTCCTTTGTTTTTCGGATCAAGAAAACACTTTGGGATTGCTGAATTGCAAACGAGATAGATAATAAGATAAAATATCTAAAGCAACGGAACCATCATAGTATTTTTGGATTCCTCCTAAAAAAGGATGGTAAATGGCTTACTGGATCTGATAGATCCTATTTTTCTCTCTCTTAAAGAGGGGAGGGAAAAGAAAATTCCATAACAGAGCCGTATGCAATGCGCAAAACATGCCTGTACGGTTGTTCAATTCTATCTTTCTTGTTTCTTCTTGTTCTATTTTTCCTTCCCTTCGCGGGACCGTGCGAGGCAGAAGAACCTTTTATTATCTTATATCATCAGGGTTATGATCCACCAACCTGCTAGTTCTTTTTATGAGGCACCTACAGGAGAATTTATCCTGGAAGCGGAAGAATTACTGAAACTCCGCGAAACCCTCACAAGGGTTTATGTACAAAGAACAGGCAACCCTTTATGGGTTGTATCTGAAGACCTGGAAAGGGATGTCTTTATGTCAGCAACAGAAGCCCAAGCTCATGGCATTGTTGATCTTGTAGCCGTCGAAAATAGCGGGAATTTTACATAAACCTGCAATCCTGTTTCGAGCCATAATTCAAATAATCTGTAATTTCGTATTTTTTCCTTTTTCTTACCCCAGTCAAATTACTTGAAGTATGAAATACTTCATAATCATCCGGTTAGGATGAATCTAAACCAGCCCATTCGGTATACGATTCAGAATTCAAGATGCCAACTATTAAACAACTTATTAGAAACACAAGACAGCCAATCCGAAATGTCACGAAATCCCCTGCTCTTCGGGGGTGTCCTCAGCGCCGAGGAACATGTACTAGGGTGTATGTGCGACTCGTTTAGATCATGAGCTGAAGCAAACAATAGGATTTTCCCAGTATCAATGATCGGTAGCAATGAATAGGATAGAATCGATGAGCCCGGAACCCTATTCACTATCTAAAAATAGGGATCTATCCTATATTTTAGGGAATTTATGGCTTCCATTGGTGTAAATCCAATCAATTCAATTGGAGTTGAAAAGCAATTCCCCACTGGTAGCAATGGTTATCCATTAAGCGGGAAAATAGTATTTAAAAAGCGGGAAGATTTTGTTCCGATTCTTGCACGAACGGACTAAGAGGGCCAGCTACCTAGCTAACCTTCCTAATTAAATGCCGTTACTGTATGGATAGATCTTCATTGTGAAAAGACCTATTACTCGATAATTCATGGGTAGAGCCAAAAGGTTTGTGTGAACTGTACAAGTTCCCAATAACTTTGATTAAATGAGGAAGGGGCTCCGGTGTATAGAGGGGGCCTCACCGTTTAAGAAGTGACCATAGAAACGATGGAAGCCGCTATTTTTTTTTTAGTTTTTTTTTAGTTTTTAGTAATTTACTACTACTTATTTACTATTTTTTTTATGCCCAATACAATATTCTATTTATATTGGTCCAATTTCTTGTTTGGAGGTTAAATGGCCGAAAGAAATAGAAAATAGTTGAAAGAAATAGAAAAATAGTGGTTGGGAAGGTCATAGTAGCAAAAGCCATTGGAATTTATATTTTATACATCGGAATAATCCGTTTTGTTATTAATTATTAAACTAGGGAAGGGTAAGAATGACTGAAAGAAAAAAATCAATTAGTTATTCATCAAAGTTTTATTTGATTCAATGACCAGAGTTAGACGAGGATATATAGCTCGCAGGCGCCGAACAAAAATTCGTTTATTTGCATCAACTTTTCGAGGGGCTCATTCAAGACTTACTCGAACTATTACGCAGCAGAAAATGAGAGCTTTGGTTTCTGCTCATCGGGATAGAGGCCGGAAAAAGAGGGATTTTCGTCGTTTGTGGATCACTCGGATAAATGCTGTAATCCGGGGGTCGGGGGTATCCTATAGTTATAGTCGATTAATACACGATTTGTACAAGAGACAATTGCTGCTAAATCGTAAAATACTTGCGCAAATAGCTATATCAAATAGGAATTGTTTTTACATGATTTCTAATCAGATCATCAAATCGGGAGAATGTGAAGAATTTAACGGAATTATTTAAACGGAATTCCCCGGAGAATGAACTCCGGGGAGGTACAGTATAAATTCATATGCTAAGAGAAAGAATGAACCAACACCTTAAAAAAAAAATTTATTCTTAACCGATTCTTTTTTTCTATTACTTTTCTATTTCGACGTGACAATAAAATCTCTCGGCTTTTTCCAAAAGAACTTCAATCGAAGTTTGAGTTCCAATTTACATTTTTTTCTTCAGGAGTAGGCCTATTTATTTCTGATACTCGGTCCGGCAGTTTTAGGGATTGACTCAGGTCTCTCAAACTGTTTTTCATTATTAAGAAAAGGTAACGAAGATAAAATACGAGCTTGTTTTATGGCAATAGTAATTAATCGTTGTTGTTTCAAGGTCAATCTGTTCACTCTTCTAGATAATATTTTTCCCTGTTCACTAATAAATCGACTAATTAAACTCATGTTTCTATAATCAATTCGATCCCCCGATCCAATTGGTGGGGGCAAACGCCTACGAAAAGATCGTTTGGATTTACGAAGGGGTCGCTTGGTTTTATCCATAGTTTATTCCTTATCTCTAAAATCCTATTTTATTTGATTTCTTCATTTATTTATTTTTTCGGATCCAACCCAACGGAAATAGGATATGATTTATATATATATATATATATAATATTATTTCTTCCTTTTCCTTACTTAACTTCAAAAGGGGACACAACACAGATGCTCTACTCACTCTATTTCTTTATCTCTCCGTGAATCGTATGCTTGTGACAATATGGGCAAAATTTTCTCAATTCTAATCGACCGGGTGTATTGTGTCGATTCCTTTGAGTAATATATCTTGAAACGCCCGATGGTTTTTTTTGTTTATTGAAACCATTTCGGACACAGCTGGTACATTCCAAAAGAACTATTACTCTAGCATCTTTACCCTTGGCCATGAACCTCCTTTCTATTTTGGATTTACTCAACTCTTCAATTTTTTACCTGAATCAAAAAAAGGGGAGCAAAAAATAAATCGAAGTTTCTAACATAAAATCGAATTGGAAAAGATTTGATTTCCATCAATGGAGTAATACTAAGTAATACAATTTTTTCTAACTATCAACTATTTTTTAATCTCAGTATTTCATTTACTATCTTGTGTGGTCTTAACCATTCTGTGCCCTAAAACCACATTTTTTCTTTGCTCTCCCCCCGATTAATTCTATCCTGAGCCCGAGCTTCGCTGGGGTTCAATCCACTTTTTTCTTTCCTTCTTATCTCATGAAAAAAAAAGAAGTAAATTTGTAACAAAGAATTTTGAGTATCTATAATCTTCTTCACTACCTTCCATCCCCAAAACTAGAATGAAAAAAAAGGGAATACCAACGCATCCGGGAATAAACGATTGATCTCTATCAATAGACCTGCTAAAGAACCGAACCATAAAGTAGCTAACACGGGTGCCACGGAGAGATATGTTTTTATATCTCGCATTGCAAAGCCTCCTTTTTATTATTATTATAATACATATGACATATTCTCAGATGGACACATCTAACTATATAGAATAACTATTTCTATAGTTAGATATAGTTAAAGGTCACTTGTATTTGTACACAGAATCTCCTAACTAAAAAAGTTAGGTAGAATAATCCGGTAAATGAGATCCACCTGTTCCTAAAACAGAATTACAAAAAGGGATCTCTTCTTCTCTAGCATTACAAAAAGGATTCCTTCTTTATATATGTTTATACGTTTATTATTATTATTATAACTATAAGAAACCAAAAAGAAGAAATGGCAAGAGAAATATTATCCTATATAGGATAGGGGAAATCATAATATTGGAAAACAGGACAGGGATTCTGTACAATGACATAGTACAACTGATGGAAAGGGATGTAGCGCAGCTTGGTAGCGCGTTTGTTTTGGGTACAAAATGTCACAGGTTCAAATCCTGTCATCCCTACCATAGTACTTCTCTTATAGGTAGTAACGGGAAATCCATCGAGGTTGACTCAAGTTGGACATATGCTAGTATTTTAGAATACTGTGATGCATGCTAACTAATAGATTGGGTTGGGGTGGGGTAGGGGAAAAATCCTTTTCTTTCTGGTTTAGTTCTATCCCCTGCCATGTCATAGGAAAGCGCTCTTAGTTCAGTTCGGTAGAACGCGGGTCTCCAAAACCCGATGCCGTAGGTTCAAATCCTACAGAGCGTGATTATATCATGTTCTTATCATTGTAATGGCGAATTACAGTAAAATAACGTTACTAACTCAAATTGAAATTGACCTCCTCCTTAATTCGCAGGAGGTCAATTAAAGAAAGAGATGTTACTCAATCAAAGGTCTAACTGATCGCCGCGTCTATATTGTAAATATGCAGTTACAAATAATCCGGCCAAAGTAATAGGAATTAAACCTAATACAATTCCAAATAGAAAAACTTCAATCATTTCAATTTGTTTGAAAGGGGAGAAAATAAAAGTAATAGCTATCCCTAAATAGTAATAAAAAGTAATTCCAATCAGCCCATGAATCTCAATACTAAGCCAAGAGTTGGAAATGGATGAAAGATGAAACTATAGAATACCCGAAAACCCTACAGAAAAAGTTTGTTTATTTGAATTAATTGTTCATTTATTCAATGAATTTCAAATAAGTCGTATCTTGCTCAGACCAATCAATAGAGCCGAGGTTATAGTTAAAGCAGCCAGTAGAAAACCAAAATAACTAGTTATGGTAGGCATGAAAGAGCTAAATGAGATATGTTCTTTTTTTTGTTTTTACATATGTTTTATAAAGCACTTACCTAAGTTTTACTTTTTGCAAGAAAATTTATGAAGACAGGATAAGATGATAAGAAAAAACACTAATTGACAGAATCAGTTCGTTCCAATTGAAAGTTCTTGATTCATCAGTCATTATTATAGACGACACTAATAAAGATTAATAAAGATATAGTTGACAAGGGGAGGGATAGAAAAAAGAAGATTGATTCATCATCTGTGACATCTACCGATTCCTTGATTTCGAATCAACAGATTCGATTCCGGGGGAACTCACAAGTGAGTTAAGTATAAAAAAATAGCAATTAGAGCGGTCTCTGTATATAAAAAAAATGAAATTGTCTTTGGATAACTATTGAAAGAATAGGATTTGAAAAAGAATTTGGATTTTGATCATTTCTTTTTCAACTGTAGATAGATATTATCTATTTATATCTATTTATATATTTTTATATATCTATTTATATATTTTTATATATCTATTTTTATATATTTATATATAAATTTATCTTTATCTTCTTTATCTATAGTAGATAAGATTAAATATAGATAAGATTTAATCTGAATCCATTAAACACGACCCAGTAAGATGGGTTTCGAAATTGCATATAATATCTCGAATTAATGAATGAACAACTCCTTGCGTTTGATTTAATCCAGCAATGGTGAATCGGGAATATGGGTTGTTCAAACTACTGTTCATTCTTTCATCGAATCCTATCTACTATTGGATAACCAATCCACTAATTTAATTACTTGATTCGAATCCGTCACTTGATATGAAATCATTGAATAACATATGGGTCTCCATAGACAAGTAACAACAAAGGAAGAGAGGAATTCGCCTATTTTCGATATTGATTGATATAAACTTCGTTGCTGCGTCAGAGGAAGGATAGCTATACTGATTCGGTATACTCTAAATAAGCCTTTGGTGCAATATTGACGATCTCACAAAGGTGCAAGATCAGTGGTTTTCCATTTACTGATCCCATCTTTCACAGAATCGATCCCCTTTGACTGTACAAAAATATGTGGAGCTCGGTATGTCTGGAAGCACGGGAGAACGTTCTTTTGCTGATATTATTACCAGTATTCGATACTGGGTCATTCATAGTATTACTATACCTTCCCTATTCATTGCAGGTTGGTTATTTGTCAGCACGGGTTTAGCTTA